TAAATTCTCAATTTCTATATTTCTAATATTATAAAAAAAATTTCTATTATGTCCCACAAAGTAAGAATTATGAAAGATGAAGACGATTTTCTACATAACTCTGAAACGCTTGTCAAAATTATTATAGCGTATATCTTATATTATATATTGTCAATCTGAATTTAAAAAGATAAATTGATATTCTACCAACTGAAGCCCTTGTAAGAAATATTCAAACATATATCTTATAGATTATCAAACTAATAGACAAATTTATCGGTTACCATCATAGTAGGTAGCTATATATTGCCCTGGATCCACTAATTTTATTAATGGCGAACGGTTTTTTATATTAGCAGCAGTAACATGTTTAGGACCTCGTCGGATACAAATGGATGCTTCGACTGTACAATTAAAAAACCCCCTTCAAATAATTTATTCCAAATTCCTACATATTAAATTTATACGTTCATATACACCAAATATTATACCGAATTGATAAAGCAACTGGTTGTTGTAAAATCTGGCACGCGTAATCTGTATCCACATATTTTAGTTTTAACCGCGACAGAATGAATCTACTGTAGATTAAGATTAGGCGTGCAATTTTTGTATTAGACTCAAAAAACGAAAAGTTCAATTTATGTTTTTCCAATATTTATTACAATTATATATTAATTAAAAAATTTGGATTTTGAAAGCTTAACTAATCTATTTTGGAATAAGTTGTTATTAATATTGTTTTCTTCTTTTTACAAGATATTATTATATAACAATGTTACATGATTGAAGATTGAATTCAAATTCAAATATTATTTCAAAAACTTAGAAAATGATTTTATTTATTTTCTTTATTTATATAGTACGAAATAGTACGAAGTGCTTTTTTTTCGAATGTTTGTTTAGATCGAATTTTCTTTCTATTCCAATTTAGAAAAAGAAGATAATTTGTCACTTTTCTTTAGCACCAACTTATTTTCGTGGAATGGATCATAAGATACATAAATTTTATTATAATCCATTCCACGAAATATAATTAATATATCTGAGGAAAATTTTCTTTCAAGTAACTATTCCCTAGATATCGACATCATAATATTTTAAAATTTAAAAAAGACCTAAAGTTAAGGACTTATCAATAGGTAATGTGGCTCCAATACCTAACCAAAGAGCTACTGTGGTGCCAATCAAAAAAACCGTTGTAGCTACTGGGCGACGAAATGGATTTTGGAATTTATTAACATTCTCTAAGAAGGGTACTGTCAATAATCCCGCTGGTACTGAAACCATTAAAAGAACACCCAATAACTTATTGGGTACTGTACGAAGTATTTGAAATACGGGGAAGAAGTACCATTCAGGTAATATTTCCAAAGGAGTTGCAAATGGGTCCGCCGGTTCGCCAATCATTGATGGTTCTAGAACAGCTAAACCTACATTACATGCAATAGTACCCAGAATAACTACTGGAAAAATATATAAAAGATCATTGGGCCACGCGGGTTCTCCATAATAATTATGTCCCATCCCTTTAGCCAATTTAGCTCTTAACACAGGATCATTCAAGTCGGGTTTCTTTGTTATTAGGATAGGTGAATTCTTGTGTATGGATCCATCCCCCGAAGGAACCGGACATGATAATTTTTCATCATCCGGCTCGAGCAAGAATCAACGGAATAAGAAAAAAACCAATATGAAATGTCTATTAATATGAAATATCTATTATATATATTAATATATATAATCATGACTCTATGATAAGAAAATATTGATCCGATGGTATTTTTCGGTACAACTAGAGATTGCAACGAATTCTATTTTGTTTTGATTAAGTAAATGCTCACTATCCAAGTAGGCTTAAAAATTGATCATGATCAAGTGCTTTTTGGATTGTCTTATGTCTTTGGATTGGTGTTTATCGATCAAATATCTTTCTTTTTTCCATACAAAGTATTTAACTTGTTACTAATAAAGTTTCACCTATGTTCTTCCTTAGATCCCTTCTTTCACTCCGATAGTATCATAGATAGAAATCAATGCAAAGGAAATGAATGCATTTTCACACTATAATCAAAAAAATAGGTAGAATAGATTCAATTCAGTAAGTGAAATAAATACAAGATTCAATCATAATATATCATTTTATTCTATTCTCCAGATCTTACGGACCCTGTTCATGGATGATATTATTTAGGTATGATCATAGAAATTATTCTCATTAAACGAATCGGCCTATCTTCTGCTACATAGAGAGTTTACGTTTTGGCTGGATGCGGAGACACATTTGGTCTTTAATTAAAACGTGGCAGATAAAATCATATATCTACATGGCCAAATCAATAGTTCAAGTCATACACTCCCATAATCTATTTTCTGTTCGTAAAATCCACTTCAACGAGTCGTATCAAATAGAAAATATAAGACTTCGGAGTTGAAGAGAAGTATCCAAATAACATATGTAATTTTTTCAAAAATCCATATTTTCTAGCAATAAAATATGATTGTCCTCCCCGATATGATATATTCTATATTACAAATATTTATAATATGTTTTCTTTATAAAGGACCCGAAATACCTTGCTTACGTATCATTAGAAAGTGCATTAACATAAATACAGCAGTAAGAAGAGGCAATACAAAAGTATGTAAACTATAAAAACGAGTCAAAGTAGATTGACCCACACTAGCACTTCCACGTAGTAACTCGACTAAAGGTGATCCTATTACAGGAATAGCTTCAGGTACGCCAGTCACAATTTTGACTGCCCAATAACCAATTTGGTCCCAAGGTAAAGAGTAACCAGTTACACCAAAAGATGTTGTTAATACAGCCAAAACCACACCTGTAACCCAAGTCAATTCGCGGGGTTTTTTAAATCCACCAGTCAGATACACACGAAATACATGTAGGATCATCATTAGAACCATCATACTTGCTGACCATCGATGAACCGATCGGATTAACCAGCCAAAGTTGACCTCAGTCATTATATATTGAACAGAGGAAAAAGCTTCTGTAACAGTAGGACGGTAATAAAAAGTCATAGCAAAACCTGTAGCTACTTGTACTAGAAAACAAGTAAGTGTGATCCCCCCCAAACAATAAAATATGTTAACATGAGGAGGGACGTATTTACTCGTTATATCATCTGCAATTGCCTGAATCTCAAGACGTTCCTCAAACCAATCATATACTTTATTGAGATAGGTAACCCAGGGAGAGGATATTCCCCCTCTCAGAACCGTATATGAAATTTTCATTTCATACGGCTCAAGCCGAAACACACAAAAATTTCTTTCAACGGATATATGTGAAAACTTCATTAAACACTTGATTGAGTTTAACATACTCATAAAAATCCGGAATTTCATCTTTGTGATGATAATGCAACAAAATATCAAGTTAGCTCATCTCTCTTTCTTTTGATCATTACAGGCTTCTTGAATCTTCTCTTCCCTATTTTACATTTTGATTTTTGATTTCTTTTTTTCTGTCCATAATTGAAATTTCTTCTTTTTTACTAATTGGTAGGAATTTTCTTGTTGAGACCCTATGATGAATCACTTAAAATCTCAGATTCATACTAGAACCACGATGATTTATTCTCAAGCTAAAGTAAAAGATTCTTTGAGATAACAACCCTCTAATTCATCACTTTTTTAAAAAATGGATATAATGACTTGACTCAAAAAAATATATAAGTTGTCCTTCGATCAAAACAAATCTAAAGGAAAAGGAATAAAATTTATTGAATTTAAGAAATATATATATATTTCTATTGATTTCCATTTTTTTTTAGTCCAGTTACGAAGTCTGAATAGTAGGTATGAATCATAATTCCAATATTTCTTTTCTTGATCTATTCTATTTATTTCGTGCTCCAGATATTAGAATGAATGTCTGACGAGGTAGAATCATCTTTTTAGAGATAACAGACCTATTCTATAATATTTTCATAAGATCCATTCTAACAAGTCACACACTCATTTTCCATAAATACCGGAACAAATTAATTCCACGATCAAACTACCAAAATTGTTAGAAATGCAAATATCAAGTTTAAGCCATTTTTTCTTTAATGAAAAGACTAAAACTTCATAAGTCTTACAAAACTAATTACTGGAGATTCCATCCAATAAAATAGAAGAATTATAAATTTCCAAAATAATAGATAAGAATATGGCAAATAATGCCATTGCAATTCCCATAAGTGGTGTAGTACCCCAACCCGGGGCTACTTTACCATATTCTGAATTCAAAGGTTTCAATAAATCTCCTACAGGAGTCCGTCTTGGCCCAGATCTAGAACTATCTTCAATGATTTGTGTAGCCATAAATCCTATTCTATTTAATGATGATTGGTTAAAATCTGTTGACTTTGTATACTATTCTGTTGTAGTTGTAAATAAACGATCTTATAGAGAGTTAGTAAGATTCATTCTTTCTGATATTTTAATTTTTTTTTTAATGGAAACAGCAACCCTAGTCACCATCTTTATATCAGGTTTACTTGTAAGCTTTACTGGGTACGCCTTATATACCGCTTTTGGGCAACCCTCTCAACAACTAAGAGATCCATTTGAAGAACATGGGGACTAATTGAAGTAATGAGACTACCCTATTGGGAGACTCATTACTTCAAATTGAATTATTTCAAAAAATCATTTCATTTTTTTATTTTAGTTAAAACCTTAGGTGGTTCTCGAAAAAAGATAGCAAAAAAAATGATCCCTAAAGTCGAGACTAAAAGGAATGTATAAACCAATGCTTCCATAGATTTGATCGTGGTTTACAATTATATATAGCTTTCACACCTATTTAATCGATATCTTTTACCATATAAATAAAAATAGTAAAAAAAAAAAAAGATGGTAATATTTTTTCTACCTCATGAAAAAAAAAAAAGAGAAGCAAAAGATATTACAATAATGTTTTATCAGACTATTTGTCTTTTTGTAGTTGAATCTCCCAATTTTTGGAATGTTCCGAATTCTACTTGAGCATCCAAATCCGGATCAATACCAGCAAAAACATCTCTGAACAAGGTTCTAGCACCATGCCAAATATGTCCGAAAAAGAATAGCAAAGCAAACGTAGCATGTCCAAAAGTGAACCAACCCCTTGGACTACTACGAAAAACACCGTCGGATTTTAAAGTAGCCCGATCTAATTCAAAAATCTCACCTAATTGGGCACGTCTAGCATATTTTTTCACGGTAGTAGGATCTGAATAACTTACTCCATTAAGTTCACCACCATAGAACTCAACACTGACACCTACTTGTTCAACACTATATTTCGATTCTGCCCTTCTAAAAGGAACATCAGCTCTCACAATTCCGTCTTCATCTACCAAAACTACCGGAAATGTTTCAAAAAAAGTAGGCATACGACGTACAAAAAGCTCGCGACCTTCTTTATCTCGAAAGACAGGGTGTCCTAACCATCCAACAGCTATCCCATCCCCGTTGTCCATTGAACCTGCTCTGAATAACCCCCCTTTTGCCGGATTATTACCAATGTAATCATAAAAAGCTAATTTTTCAGGAATTTTAGACCAAGATTCCGATAAACTAAGATTTTCGGCTAGCCCGGCGCTAACTCTTCGATATATTTCTTGCTGAAAGTATCCCTGGTCCCATTGATAACGAGTAGGACCAAATAATTCGATTGGGGTAGTTGCTGAACCATACCACATAGTTCCTGCAACAACAAAAGCTGCAAAAAAAACAGCAGCGATACTACTGGAAAGGACAGTTTCAATATTACCCATACGTAATCCTTTGTATAGACGTTGAGGCGGGCGGACACTCAGATGGAATAAGCCTGCTAATATACCCAATGTACCCGCTGCAATATGATGAGAGGCTATTCCTCCTGGAGCAAAAGGATCAAAACCTTCTGCACCCCAAACTGGATTTACAGCTTGTACTTTTCCAGTTAGTCCATAAGGATCGGACACCCATATTCCCGGACCGTATAAACCTGTTACATGAAATGCACCAAAGCCAAAGCAAGCCACCCCTGAGAGGAATAAATGAATTCCAAAGATCTTGGGTAAATCCAAGGAAGGTTTTCCTGTACGTTCATCACAGAATACTTCTAGGTCCCAATATACCCAATGCCAAATAGCTGCCAAGAAGCACAAACCAGAAAACACTATATGTGCCGCTGCAACACCTTCATAACTCCAAATACCCGGATTTGTTAAATTTCCCCCTGAAATACTCCAACCGCCCCACGAATTGGTTATTCCTAAACGAGTCATGAAAGGTATAACAAACATGCCTTGCCTCCACATTGGATCCAAAATGGGGTCAGAAGGATCAAAAACTGCTAATTCATATAAAGCCATTGAACCGGCCCAACCAGCAACTAGAGCTGTGTGCATTATATGAACAGAAAGCAATCGACCGGGATCATTCAATACGACAGTATGAACACGATACCAAGGCAAACCCATGGAAATACCCCTTTATAAAAGAGAAATAGAGACTATGTCGCTTTATTTTCTCGCATTATTTTACATTCAATAAGAGGGATCTATACTGTGTAGCTAAACTCTTTTTTCAGTAGATTCTGTATCAGAAAGAATCAATATTTATTTCATTTCATTGAAAATAACGGAAGAACTCTGTTCATAAGAACAAAGAGAAGCAGATCTATTCTATACCCTCTAAGTGCCAATACGCAATGGGAAGATTTATTCCAAATTAATGAATGGATACATTCAAATAATAAATTCCTTCGTTCCCATTTTTTCTTTATTTATTCTGTTTTACTTTCCACTCTATGTATCAAATACAATAAAAATAAAAAAAAGAATGAAGACAAGAGATCTTGGATTTTCAAATTCCCTATTCAATCAAGTACAATATTTGACATTTAGAATTTAGAGATGCAATTGATTTATGACTATAGGAATTTCAAAGATACCTATGAATTCTCCGGAAACCGAGAAAACTGTTTGGGTTGACATTTATGAAGATCTTTATATAAAACCATTTTTTATTATCTGAATTATTCATTAATAGCACCACCGCAACTCACATCAATGCTCTCTTGTTATTACTGGGTGAAAACGATAATAATATTTTGTTGGTTAAAAAATCTCCGAGTGAAAATCTGGAATAGCCATTTATGATACTATCAAATCGTTGAGATCTAATGTTTTGAATTTCTTGCATTTTTATTTAAAGGCATTATATTGCGTAAAAAAAAAAAGCCCAATTTAAGTAGAAGCAAAACTCTGGTCTTCATATATTATTTTATTACTTATCACTTTTTTTATTATAGAATTACCTTTAATTTTAATTTAAAGGCAAGAAATTCAATTTCTTATTTGAATTCATGACTTACGTCTTACCGTAGCATTACTCTATCACTGAATTAAAAGGGCACATGAATTCGATTAGTGGATTAGCAATTTCCATTTCCCATTAAGAATGGATTATAGAATCCATTAAGCGGAGGAAATACTGTTATTAAGAAGCAAAAAGTGGATGGTCTGAGACAACGGA